TTTGTAAAATCGATCTCGTGTCTGGGACTGCATGCTTCCACTCTGCAAGAACTCCGAATCATTCTCTTGATGAGAAATGATCCGCGTGCCCCAAAATGACCGGGACCAATAGGGAAATCCCAATTCATTGGGCCTTTCGATCCAACCAAATAGATCGGGGTACCATATTCTAGGAGACCAAACTATGTCATTGAAGAAATCCTCCTCTATCTGTTGCTGGTCGAGGTCTCCTTCTCCAAATGCAACCCCTTCTTCCAATTCAAACTCCGATTCGTCTTTTTCATAGAGAAATTTCTGATCAACGCTAGAACAAAATCCATTTTGCATCATATCGAAGGGATTCCTTCGTTCGGACCGAAGAAGCAATGTCACTCGATCATTATCAAACTGACTGCCATCTTTTTCTGTCCGAGAGGATCCCACCAGAGTCCCTTCTCCTTCGAATACTTCTAATAGGCCACGAACTAGAGCAGAATCAGTCTCAACCAAATAAGAAGTGATCCCTTTTTTTTCAGCGGGTCCGGGTACAGACCAAAGATCATGAGCGACCGAGCCGGCAGAACAACTCAAAAGATAAAGAAGTATCGTTAATCTCTTCATGCTCGTTGCAAGCTCGAAGTACCAGTTGTACAAATAAGAACCCCCTTCCTTAGGGAATCTCTTCTTCATATAGATAGATATAGGATCTATGGGGCCATTACTTAGAAGTACATTTTGTGCAACAGCCCTTCCTATCTGATAGAAAAGGATCCCATGATCCGGAACCGGTCTTACCTTGGCTCGCAAATTCCAAGTTTGTCTATGAAGAGCGGATCGAATTGTATGAGTGTCTATAATGGATTTCTTCTGTGCAATACTAATGGATAGGGCCTCATTGGTAAGTGCTACAAGATCTCGTACACTGGAACCCATGGTTATGGACCCGAATCCATTAGGATGGGACATTTTCTTTTCCAAGTGAAATCCCCTAGTATATGAAAGAGTGAAAAAGTGCTTTCGTTGTTGTGGAATAAGAAGCCTTCGTAGCTTAAGGCATGTATTTAATTTATTCGGAGCTATTAGAGCGGGATCCACTTTTTTGGGAATATGAGTCGAAGCAATAACAAGGATATTGCTAGTGGAGCATCTTTCACAATCCCTGGAGAGAGAGTTCACTAATAGACCGAGGGATAAGTCATTCGACGCACGCACAGACAGATCATGAATGTTTGGAATCCAGAGTATGCAAGGGGACATTGCTTTTGCTAATTCGAATGTAAGGGGGATACTAAATCGGTCTAGTAGTAGTCTATCCCTATCCGTAGTTAGCTCATTTAGCAGCTCTATATCATCGATATCAAGGTCATCATCGCTATCGCTATCGTCACTCTCATCAATATCAATATCGTCACTCTCATCAATAGCGTAACTATCATCACTATCACTATAATCACTATAATCACTATAAAGATCGGCAGCGTCACTATCATAAGGATCGATCTCATAAGGAATGTCATCCAGGAACTTGTTCGGAACTACCGTAATGAAAGGAACATAGGAGTTTGTCGCGAGGGATTTGACCAAATAGGATCGTCCAGTTCCTATCGAACCTATCACTAAAATACCCCTAGAGGGGGATAGGGCTAAGCGGAGCGAAAAGGGTTTTCCATGAGATGGGAAATGAAAACGAGTAGCCCCACACGAGGTTTGTGAATAAGTGATTGTCTGAAAATGAGCAAGGAATATCCGTCTTTCTGCTAAACAGGATCTATTGAACTCATAATTCATTAGATCCTTTTGATGAATGTCAACTACGTATCGTAAGTAAATTGATCCCAGTTGTTCAATCATTTGATAACTAGAGTCATTCTTTGATAAACCATCACTATGAGTTAGACTCAATAGCATTTGATCCATCCTTTTTTCTGTCGTTAAGGTGGAGAACTGAACCAAGAATTCTCTTTCTTCATCCTCAATCAAATCACTGTTCGCGACCCAGGATTCTATTTGATCATCAATCCACTCAACGTTCACGTTTTTTCTTATCAATGAATAGATCTCTTTACTTGTACGACTTAGATGTCTCGTATTTCTCGAAAAAGTGATTCGATTGATGGGATTTGGTATGATCCTTAGGAAATCCAGGATACCGATGAGATTGCTATTCCAAAATTTCTTCTTAGAACCTATGGATTTGAACCCATAAGCGGGACCGCCACCCAATAGCATGTTAAAAGCAGAACCCCATATTGCTTCTAGAAAATAGACTAATTGTTCCAGAGCAACTAGAAAGAGATTCTTTAACCAGAAAGAATTCCGCTCAGATGTAGGATACCTATCCAGAAGTTTGCGCAACTCAATCATGTATGATGGAATCATCAAAGATTTGATCTTTTTGAAATCCGTCTGTAACTCACTAGAGGCTCGGGAAACAAAGAGAAGATGTGTACCAACGAGATATCCAGCAACAAGAAGAAGGAAAAGGATGAGGAACTCCCGAGCATTTGATGATCTCAGCCATAGGGGTGACTCATTATTTCGATGAATCATTTCTGCGGACAGAAGAAGATTCTGGAAACACTGACTCGAAATCTCACTGAGAGTCCATTTGGAAAGAATCGCCCACAATTTTGTCTGAAGAATCCACCATGATGTCTCCAGAATATCCTGAAAAATGGATATGTGACTCCGCAATAGGTTTGAAAAAGGATCTAAAAGGGCGAATTTTAGATATTTGAACCCTGTTAAAGTAAAGAACCACGGAATATAGGGTTGGAACAGATTCCATTTTGAGAGATTTGAAAAAGCACGCTCTCGTTGAAGGGTTCTATCCATCTGCCGTTTCTTAACCCTAAGACGCCGGTTTTTCCTCTTTTTGGATTTCTCAGCACATGAAGTGTGAATCAAACCCAGGTTTGAATTGAAATTGAGATACTGCTTCCCTTCGGAATCAAATAGATTCATATCTGAAAGAGGTGGACAATCCGTTCTTTCAAAATGGACTAGTTGTCCCTCTGTTAGAGGTGTTCCAGAAATGTCTGCGATCGAATAAATAGCTATACCAACGAATGGATCGGATCGAATTGGAAAATGGAAAGATTTGTCCAAGTTATACGTTTCGTCACCACTTTGGGGCAAATCGTTAGGTATGAATATCTTAGATACCTGTGACTCGATTGGTGAAATCGTATCTCGCTCCAAAAAAACATGTTTTTTTTTACCGACGCACAAAGAAAATCTTTTGTTGCGAATGAACAAGATATTGAGGAATTGTCCATACGTAAGATCCGAATGCTTGAGAAGGGCCTTTTCCACATAAAAAGGGAATCTTTTGTTACAATAGAACCAGAAGTGATGTGGATTATTCAAGAATCGAAGTCGATTTGCTTTAGAAAAAGAAGATATCAATGAACTTCTATGAAATGCTTTCACAGGATTCAGCCAATTGTCTCGATCGTGGGATATCATTGAGAAATAGGACTCCGTGTTATCAAAGTCTTTCCTCCAATTCTTTCTAGTAGGGAATGAGTCAATCATCCATTTTGTCTTATTGAACAAAAATGGTGATAGTGTGCCTCCATTGATCGAGAATTTCCATTTTTGGGAAGGATCATGATCATCCAATAAGAAGGGTTTCCATTTATTAAAAGGAACGATTTGAACACCTATTGATTCTAACAACTGATTGCAGAGTTGATCATTCGGCCCTTTCAATTCATAGATATAGATGGGGATCTCAGACCCAGGAATGGGGCCGATACTCAAAAAGAAAAAAGGAAGTGACTTCGACAAAAAGGAAAAAAAGAGAAGTGACTTCGACAAAAAGAAGAGAAGTGACTTCGACCAAAAGGGAAGTGAATTCGACAAAAAGAAAGATGCCTTCGACAAAAGGAAACGAGGTGACTTCGTCAAAAAGGGATGTGACTTCGACAGTTTGGCCATAAACTCGGCCCAATCAATCAAATATTGAGTCGGATTCATACGTAATCGATTCAGATGACTACATAATCGATTCAGATGAATACGGAATCGATTCAGATGAATACGGAATCGATCTCGATTCAGATAAATACGGAATCGATTCAGATGAATACGGAATCGATATCGAGATCGATGACTACCTAATCGAGATCGATGATGATGATATCGATCGAACACTACTTGAAATTGAAAACGCCTCTTCGCCTCAGAAATGAAATGTTCCAAATATTCCTGGAAATTGTGGGTCCATTTGTATCTATATGGATTAGGATCCCGATTCATGGATCTCTCGGTTCGAGAACTAAGAAGGTCGGACCCTTTCTTCGGACTTTTTTTCAAATTCGAGAGATGTTGGTTGATCGTATATTTCATTCTAGTTCTATGATTCAGAGTCTCATTTCCTATTGGATCCCCTTTCATTCCATAGTCGAAGTTGCGATCGGAGCGATTCATTACCATTAAAAAGAATCGATTTGCTAAATTTCTTAGGTACCCATAGGTGCTATATTGAATTTGAATCAGATTTCGGATCAATCTATATGGATTGACTGCCTCCATTATGTTGTTGCTAGCAAATACCACTCTTTTTGGTTTTGGATCTTCATAAAAAATAGGAGGTACAACCAATAAAGATTTCTTTTTCGATTCATCCCCGGAGTTGAATCCCTCAGAAAAGGGAAAAAATACCCTATCATAATCATACACCAGATCCGGCTCGGTGATTGATAGAATGAGTAGATCTGCCATTTTTGAAAATCTCTCTTCGGATTCAAAATCGTGGTGTAACGTGGACCCCACCCTGTTCCGGTCATGGAATAGATGAAATAAATCCAAAAATGGATTTTGGGTCAAGAATGAACTCTTATTGGAACTATCCAGATCCGGTTCATCCTTCGGAACCATATCACATCCCGCATCTAATGAAATAGGATGAATTGAGATGGTCTTTTGTAAATACGGAATTATCTTGAATAGATCCACTATTTCTTTCTTTTCCGATCGCCGGGAAGGGACAAAAGAAACATCCTGTTGTTTCTTCAACAATTTAGGATTAGGATCGGACCTCTCAGTAGGATTCGAACCCAGATGAAGTTCTGACCATCTGTCAGAGAAAAAAGAACGAATTGATCTTGTAGAATTCCCAAGAAATTCTTCCATTTCTTCCGGAAGCAGATGACGAATCATCTGCTTCTCACGTTCCGCGAATAGCCGGGACATTGAGGAATCTTCAGAAAGGCTTTTCGGGAATCGGTCTGATTCTAGCTCGGTTCGTTCCGTTTGAAGAAAGGAAGGCTCCCAATCCAAAAGAATAGATCTTTCTTTGAGTTGTTGAATCTCTCTTTGATTGATCAATGTGTGAGATTCCGAATCCTCATTCCTAATGAAATCGAAAGCATCTCTGGATTGATCAGAAGATCCTTTCAATTGGCTAGAATCCGTTACTTGAACGAAACTAGATCTTGTGGAATCATATTGAATATTTGACGATACATTCCGTACCTTGCTAAAAAACCGATCCTTGTTTACCAACCACACATTGTCTAACCAAATCCAATTCTCTCTCGATACCTGCCTCAAAAAATTCGATCCCTGTTGTTTGAAGAAACCCTCCCCTTCCATTGGTCTTTTTTCACGAAAAGCAGGCATGAGATAACAAATCCAGTGTTTCACTAAGATTTCGAATAGCTGTCCCGAATTCAAGTTGATTCTGTTTCGCTTCTTCCTCGGAGAAAGTCCATCAAACCATTCCGAATCGTGGTCTCTGACCATCGGATCATCCGTCGTATAGGATACAAAAAGAAACTCCAGATATTGGATATCTTTCTCTTTGAATGAGATCTCAATTCCAGCTACGGTTTCTTTCGATATCTTACAACTAGAATCACTCTTTTTCCCCATCCGGTTCCTCCACCACCGCGAACCCCAGTTAGATTCAGGCATGATACACTTTTGAGTTATTGGGAGAACCCAAGGACTCCCTTTCGGATCCATGAAACAACTCTCAGAGATCTTTTTCCCTTTTGGAAGATACAGGAGCGAAACAACCAACCGATGGGAAGACCGAAACAATGTATCATTTCTGGGTCCAATGGAATTCATAGGTATAGGAAGAAGCCCCCTCAAATAGAGATTTTTTCTTTCGACCATAGTTTGATGGTGCATACGAGATAGAAGGACCGCTACTAGAATCAGTACTACACCCTTAACCAGTACTACAACTTTGCTCGTGAAAGATCGGTTGCTTGTTGAACCCGAAAGTAGGATACTCCCAATTCGGGGGTCAAAGAGTTTCAGAAAACGTTCTTGGTGGAAAAAAAGGTAAGTGAAAGATCCCACTAAATCGAATTTGGTCCATGAATCTAACAAATACAAATAGCGAAAATTCTTGATTTCTCTCAATATCTCTCTCAATTCGAAGATCCATAATTGGACTTCATACCCTCTCTTCGGTTTTCTTGGCATGGTTATGGTTGGAAATGATTTATTCACGATGTATGATGATCCAAGCATCCATGGCTGAATGGTTAAAGCGCCCAACTCATAATTGGCGAATTCGTAGGTTCAATTCCTACTGGATGCACACCAATGGGATAGATAGGAATGGTTCAGTCTATTGGAACTGGCTCTGTATCATCATCATAGCTGACTTTGTATGCGAAAACGTATATTTATAATATATATATATTATATGGGTTTTCTTGTTTTCAGAATTCTTCTATTTCGATAGAGTTCTATTTCGATAGAGTTCTCTATGAGATTCGTTCGAGTCTGTAGATTCGAATTCGAATCTTAATAGAGAACGAATTGGTGTGGTATATTCATACTATAACATATGAACAGTAAGAACTAGAATTCTTATCAATACTGGAACTCATAGGAAAGAAAGGGGATTTATGGATGGAATCAAATCGGTATTTACAGAAAAAAGTGTTCGGTTATTGGTGGGGAAGAATCAATATACTTCTAATGTTGAGTCAGGATCAACTAGGACAGAAATCAAGCATTGGGTCGAACTCTTCTTTGGGGTTAAGGTAATAGCTATGAATAGTCATCGGCTCCCGGGAAAGGGTCGAAGAATGGGACCTATTATGGGACATACAAGGCATTACAGACGTATGATCATTACGCTTCAACCGGGTTATTATATTCCACTCCTTTTTTTGTAGAAAGAAAAGAGCTTCAATCCAACTATTTAATGAAACGGCGATACATTTATACAAAACTTCTACCCCGAGCACACGCAATGGGGCCGCAGACAGTCGAGTGAAATCCAATCCACGAAAGAATTTGATTTCTGGACAGCGTCATTGTGGGAAAGGGCGGAATGCCAGAGGCATCATTACCGCAAGGCATAGAGGGGGAGGTCATAAGCGTCTATACCGTAAAATAGATTTTCGACGGAATGAAAAAGACATATCTGGGAGAATCGTAACCATAGAATACGACCCTAATCGAAATGCACACATTTGTCTCATACACTATGGGGATGGTGAGAAGAGCTATATTTTACATCCCAGAGGGGCTAGAATTGGAGATACCATTGTTTCGGGTACAGAAGTTCCTATCTCAATGGGAAATGCCCTACCTTTGAGT